TGGTTTGTACAAGTCTTTTTGCTTCACTAATGACTACTATTCCAGATACGTCATGGTACGGGATTATTTGGACTACAAAATCAAACCAGATTATAGAGCAAGATTTGATAAATAATAGTCAAGAAATGGGGATTCATCTATCAACAGATTTTTTTCTTCCATTTGAACTCATTTCAATAATTCTTTTAGTTGCGTTAATAGGCGCAATTGCTGTAGCTCGTCAATAATCACTTTTGAGAAGGGGGAATCAAAATCAAACTGTATTCTGGACTATCACATTCATTTCCTTTCTATTCTATGTGACTTCATGTAGAAAAAAATTCTTTACTTTATTAGTTCGATCTATTACCAATCGATTTCTTTATTTTATTACTTGCTATGTTCGAGTTAATCTAATTAGTGAAATTTTTGTTCATATTGAAATGAATCGAGATTGATAAGGAGTTTGTTAATGATGCTCGAGCATGTACTTATTTTGAGTGCCTATTTATTTTCTGTCGGTCTATATGGATTGATCACGAGTCGAAATATGGTTAGGGCTCTTATGTGTCTTGAACTTATATTAAATGCGGTTAATATAAATTTTGTAACATTTTCTGATTTGTTTGATAGGAAAGAAATTGATCTAGGATCAAAAAACCGAAAGAAAAAATAACAAAATGATTCTTATTGATGAAATTGAGCTTTTAAATACTCACGCTTTATTTTTTTTTTCACTATTCTATCCTCGTATGTTTAGATTCAAGAATAGAATAGCGAAAATTTTATTGTCTAGATAAAAAATAAGCAATTAATAAAAAAATTGAGACGTAAGAAGAATACAAGAAAAGATACGAAGAAATGCGCCCGCCGCCAATAGATTTGATCGCCTCTCCTACAAAAAAACTCATAAGACCAACCCCATTCGTAATTCCATCAACTACTTGTCTATCAAACAAATGAGTGAATTCAGACACTCTTCTCATCATCGCTGTTAAGTATGTTGCATAAAAAGCGTCGATATAACCACGATTATATGACCAAGCATATATCCCATTTTTTATCGTGTCAGAAAAAATTATCTTAAGATTTGTTTTAATTAATGAATTAACTAAATCAAAATTTGTAAACGGGGAATACGGAGGCTTATAAAAAAAAAATGCTATAATTATTCCAAGATAGGCCAGACTAACTGAAAACACTGCATCTTTCGCAAATTCTGACCAATCTGTTAAATAATTCGAATTTTGATGTAACAGATTTATCGAGGGGGTTAACCATTTGGATAAAATATCCAAATCGACGCCATTAAACGAAATTCCTATGAATCCAACAAAGAAAGTAAAGAAGACTAATATAAGGATAGGAAATAATATAGTATTATCCGATTCATAAGGATACGCAAAAGTTTTCTTCTTACCAAAACGGGAAATAGTAAGAAAAGGTTGCCTTCTAGTTCTTGTATTCTCATCAATTCGATCTATTTTCTGTGAAAAAAAAGAAGCACTTTTCTTTTTCGTCATTATTAATAAAGTTAACAAATGAAAGTTTTTGTTATTGACTTTAAAACCTTCTTTACCCCATAGAGATATTGAATAGAGAGAAGTTTTTTTTTTTCCACTGAAATTTTGAAAATGAGCATTTAAATGTCCTTCAAAAGTAAGTAAATAGATCCGAAACATATAAAATGCGGTTAATCCCGCCGTAGACCAGGCTATTATCGCAAAAATTGTTGAATATAACCAACTATCATTAAGAATTTGATCTTTGGACCAAAAACAAGCAAGAGGTGGAATCCCACAAAGAGATAGTGTACCTAATAAAAACGCACTTTTGGTAATTGGTACATGTTTTTTTAAACCTCCCATAAAAACCATATTTTGACTTTTAGTCGGAGAATAACCAACAATAGTTTGCATTGAATGAATAACCGAACCCGATCCCAAAAACAATAATGCTTTCGAATAAGCATGAGTAATCAAATGAAATAAAGCACTTCGAGAAGACCCCATACCTAGCGCTAACATCATATAACCCAATTGAGACATGGTGGAATAGGCTAAACCTCTCTTAATGTCTTTTTGAGCAAGAGCTAAAGTAGCTCCAAAAAATAGTGTTATTATCCCTATTAACGAAATTAAATTCATTATTTGAGGTATAATAATAAAAAGAGGTAAAAGTCGAGCTACAAGGAAAATTCCCGCGGCTACCATAGTAGCGGCATGGATAAGAGCCGAAATAGGAGTTGGCCCTTCCATTGCATCTGGTAACCATACATGAAGGGGGAATTGTGCAGATTTCGAAACAGCACCAGAAAAGAATAAAACAGCGCACCACGTAACAAATAACAAATTTAACTCATTATGAAAAATCAAGTTATTGAATATTTGAAATAAATCCCGAAATTCAAAACTCCCTGTTATCCAATAAAAACCCAAAATTCCCAATAATAAACCAAAATCCCCAACACGATTAGTTACAAACGCTTTTTGACAAGCATTTGCTGCAATAGGACGTGTGAACCAAAATCCTATTAATAGATAGGAACACATTCCTACTAATTCCCAAAAAATATAAATTTGTATCAAATTGGAACTAGTAACTAATCCCACCATGGCAGTACTGAAAAAACTCATATAAGCAAAAAATCTCAAATATCCACGATCATGAAACATATAATTATCACTATAAATAAGAACCAAAATTCCAACAGTAGTGATTAATACTGACATAATAGAAGTAAGCGGATCGATTAAGTAGCCAAATTCTAAAGAAAAATCATTATTGAGAATCCAAGTCCAGACATATTGATAGGTAGCACGGCTATTTAGTTGCTGAATCGATAAATTGATCGAAAAAATCATGACTATACTTAATACTAAAACACTTTGAAAAGCCCACATACGACGAAGACTTTTTGTTGCCGTTGGAAAAAGAAGAAGTCCCACCCCGATTAATATAGGAACTGAAAGTGGAAGGAAAGGTATTATCCATGCATATTGATATGTTTGTTCCATAAAAAAGTTTTTATTCTGAATTAATTGCTTCCGATTAACTGGACCCTACCCCTTTCAAAAGGGATCAATAAAAAAATCAAAATATGCACTAACTTAAAAAAATTTAACGTAAAAAAATTTAGCATTTGATACTTGTACTTAATTCTGTATCTGAGTTTTTCGAAATAGTTCAAATATTCAACTCAAGAAGTTAGACGTGGTCAAATAATATGACCAAGTTCTGTAAAAAAAAATACTTCTTTATTTTAAATAGATTTTTATTTTGAAAATATACAAATTTAGCAAGAGATCAAAAATAAAAATAGAAATTTTTCGAACAATGGTTTTTTTTATAGCAAGCATCAGGAAGTACACTCAAAAGTACTTGATTCTGATATAAATCGTGGAATTCACTAATGTCATCGGCTTAATAACTCGTTGTTTTTTTTAGTTAGTTTATTGCAACTTATTAACTAATTCCTTATGAGATTTATTATGATTCTTTTTTTGTTTATAAAAAATATTTGTGTTATTAGAAACCGTTAGAATATCTAAGTTTATATATAAAACTTAATGGTTTATTTGAAACTTAATTTTTTATTAATTGATAAAATTTTATTTAGTAAGAAAGGATAAAAAATGTATCCTGTAACAAAACAGATAAATTACTAATCTCATTCGAATTTCAAAAATTTTAGACGGATTCGTTGGACTAGTTACTTGAAAAAAGATTCCATTTGGTATTAGATAAAAGTTGTCTTTTGAAATACTTTCTTTGATTTTATTACATGGAAATGCAGTGTCGAATGACAAAAAGCACTGGAGATAGATCTTTTAGATTCTTTATTTTTAGTTCCACGAATTAGATTTATATATCATAGCTGATTATAGAAATCTCTGAGAAAAAACGAAAAATAAAAGTACTACTAATCCATACAACTTATTTGTTCTTAGAAGCCTTCTAGAGTATAAAAAACCTTTTTGAACAAAATAGGAATCTTGTAGAGAAGTTTCATATATTTAGATTTATTTGTGATAATAAGGACTAAAGGAATAACTAGATAATGAAATGAATAGTAATTAAGGATTCTTTTGAACAATAGATGTCTTGCACATCCAACTATAACAATGAGTAACCTCTTCATTTTGAAATGGCAGTTCCAAAAAAACGCACTTCTAGATCAAAAAAGCGTATTCGTCAAACTATTTGGAAAAGGAAGGGATATTCCTCGGCGTTAAAAGCTTTGTCATTAGGAAAATCTCTTTCTACCGGCAAATCAAAAAGTTTTTTTATGCGACGAGAAAATAAGTCCTAAAATGTTGTAAGACTCGGAATCTATTTGACGTTAAAATTGGCTCATTTCAGTCTTACTATCAAATTCTCAATTACAACTCTCTATTAGTTTGAACTAATCAATATGAAATAGACTCCGTTTTTGGATGTTCATAGGTAAAAATGGAACATGAAGAATTTGAAAATTTCGCAAATTCTAAGAAAAAATACAATAAGAAAAACCAAGGTTTTATCTTTTTTTAGGACTCTATTTTTCATTTTGTTGGTGGGGAGTCTTATTTTCCCCATCGACCTTTTTGTTAGAATTCCAATACTAATAATATGTTTTCTTTATCTATATATCTAAAGAATATTGAGAGAAGATCAGAAATAAGATCTTTAGTTCAAATTAACGAGAGAAATTCATTGATTCAATTTTGAAAACTTGTATAACTTTCTGACTTCGTCTTTCTCGGAATGACTGTAGAGTTCTCAGATATTTTTTGATTTCAGCCCAACCAATAAAAGACGAAAACTCTCGGAATATTATATACAAACAATGTCTTTCTTTAGAAAAATCCAAAAAGGTTTCTTTTATGTTCCGCGAGAAAATTCATTTGGTTGTTTTAAATTTCTGAAATAAGTTAAATGGGAACTAATTGTTATGAATTTGAATTGTTATTCAAAAAATTTTTCAGTGAAGTGACACTGTCAATCTTGACGATTCAATATAAATAGCCTATTATGGGTTTGAACAAGCCGCTATGGTGAAATTGGTAGACACGCTGCTCTTAGGAAGCAGTGCGAGAGCATCTCGGTTCGAGTCCGAGTAGCGGCATGCCGTCTTCGAAACACCAGACAATAGATCTTATAATGAAAAATGAATTAAATTCCCGCTTTTGATTTATACTTAAATTAAGGGATTACTCTTTTTTTTATGATATTTTCAACCTTAGAGCATATATTAAATCATATTTCCTTTTCAATTGTTTCAAGTGTCATTTCAATTTGGTTTTTCAACCTATTGGTCACTGAACTCATAAAACCATATGAGTTATCGGAAAAGGGCATGATACCGACCTTTTTGTGTTTAACAGGATTATTAGTGACTCGTTGGATTTATTCCGGTCATTTTCCACTAAGTGATTTATACGAATCATTAATCTTTCTTTCGTGGAGTTTCTCCCTTATTCATATAGTCGCCTATTTCAAAAAAAATAAAAATCTAAGCGCAATAACCGCCTCGAGTACTATTGTTACCCAAGGCTTTGCTACTTCAAGTCTTTTAAGTGAAATACAGAAACCTGAAATATTAGTCCCTGCGCTCCAATCTGAGTGGTTAATAATGCACGTAAGTATGATGATATTGAGCTATGCTGCTCTTCTGTGGGGATCATTATTATCCGCTGCACTTCTAGTCTTTACAGTTCGAAAGAAAAGTAATCGGTTTTTAAAATCATTTTCATTTAACGAAATCCAATCTAGCTCTGACAGAAGTACTATTTTAAGAAATACTTCTTTTGTTTCTGGTAAAAATTATTACAAGAGCCAATTCATTCAACAATTGGATTTTTGGAGTTATCGTGTTATTAGTCTAGGATTTCTTTTTTTAACTACGGGTATTATTTCAGGAGCAGTCTGGGCGAATGAAGCGTGGGGATCATATTGGAGTTGGGACCCAAAAGAAGTTTGGGCCTTTATTACTTGGATGATATTCGCTATTTATTTACATATTCGAACAAATAAGAATTTCCCGGGTGAAAATTCCGCACTGGTGGCGGTTCTAGGTTTTCTAATAATATGGATATGCTATTTTGGAGTTAATCTAGTAGGAATAGGGCTACATAGTTATGGTTCATTTACATTACCGTCTACCTAGGGAAGCTTCTTACGAATACAAACTAACTCGAGCTGTCTATAAAAAACTTTGTAACGAACTGCGTGAATCCAGTACCGATAATGTAGTGATTCGCGCGGTTCTCGCAAAGACCGCGCATATCGGGTTAAAATGAAAATTCATTTTAAAATAATAGAAAAAAGCATTCTTTTGTCTATTCTACAACAAGTTTTTAAAAATTGTCTAATTTTTTCTTTAGGAAAAATCTCTATAAAAAACTAGATAAAAGAACTTCAACCTTCTCAACCGAGAGTGACAGAACAAAATCCGGGTAGATTCCAATCCCTATTATGGGTAGAAAGATAGCGATTGAAACAAACAACTCGCGCGGTCCAAAATCAAAAAGATAAGAAGTAGGGGCATTAAATAACTTGGATCCATAGAACATCTGCCGTGACATAGATAATGAATAAATGGGCGTTAATATCATTCCAATTGCTATTACAAAAGTCAGTAGAATTTTTGGCAGGAAAAGATATTTTTGACTGGTAATTAGTCCCCACAATACGAGTAATTCTGCAACAAAACCACTCATACCTGGTAATGCGAGAGAGCCCATAGAAAAGCTACTAAACAGCGTAAATATTTTTGGCATTGGGATAGCTACGCCGCCCATTTCGTCGAGATAAACAAGACGTATTCTATCATAACTTGTTCCTGCCAAGAAAAAAAAGGCCGCCCCAATAAATCCGTGAGAAATTATTTGTAAAATGGCTCCATTGAGTCCTGCGTCGGTTATAGAACCAATTCCTATAAGTATCAAACCCATATGCGATACAGAAGAATAGGCTATTCTTTTTTTAAAATTCCGTTGGCCGGAAGAAGTTAAAGCTGCATAGATTATTTGTATTGTGCCTATTATCATTAACCAGGGAGAAAAAATAGAATGAGCATGAGGTAATAATTCCATATTAATCCGAATCAATCCATATGCCCCCATTTTTAATAAGATTCCAGCTAAAAGCATACAAGTACTGTAATGAGCTTCGCCGTGGGTATCAGGTAACCATGTATGGAAAGGTAGAATCGGCGATTTGACAGCAAACGAAATCAAAAATCCGATATAAAATATTATTTCCAAGGCCACAGGATACGGTCGATTAATTGATGTTTCAAAATCTAATGTTGGTTCATTAGAACCATATAAACCAAGACCCATAACTCCCATTAATAGAAAAACAGAACCTCCTGCCGTGTACAAAATAAATTTTGTTGCCGAGTACATACGTTTCTTTCCTCCCCACATGGATAGAAGGAGATAAACCGGAATTAATTCTAACTCCCACATGATGAAAAAAAGTAAAAGATCCTGAGAAGAAAATGGCCCTATTTGAGCGCTATACATTGCTAATAGC